AAGACAAGGACTCATTGAGATTCTAAAATTTGGAGATACTTAGAGCCTAACCAATAGAATGAACTAAAAGAGTTCTGCATCATGAACTTTGTACCGCGCACATAACTTAGATGGACTCTAGAAAGTAAGGGGGGTGAAGAAATAGAAAATAGAATATGAAATCAAATACAAAGAAATGAAAGGGGATCGGATTCTATTTGTACTGTATCTAGGATGAACCTTGTCTATTCCCATCCTTCAACTACTCTTACTCGAAACTAGAAACTAGACTTTTGGGTCTTTCAACTAACTAATTTAATCTTTTGAATATGTATGAAGTATTCATTTTTTGAATGAGAGTAGACAAGACACAGTATGAACAAAAAAATAAAAAAAGAAGAGGAAACATACTCGAATTCTTTTCTTTTACATATTTTATATTTTACTTACCTAAAACCTAAAAGATGGAGGAGTATATCTCCAGACAAGACACCTAAAGAGATAAGTATATATATCATGATTTAGACTATTAATGAATATGCATGTCAATTCATCTAAACATCAATGAATTTAATTTGTAGAATAGATATTCAGACAAATTAATCATGTGCCAGGAACCAGATTTGAACTGGTGACACGAGGATTTTCAGTCCTCTGCTCTACCAGCTGAGCTATCCCGGCTATTCCCGATGCATCATCCTCATTTTACTAGAGGACTTGGTCTATGTCAATTAAGTCAATTAAAAATAATAAGACGAAAGGGTATTACAAAACAAAGTATTATCCAGGACCTGGAATTTCTTCTTGGATCTTCAAAAAAACTTTGTAAGTTTCAGTACGAATAATGATATGTACTGTGAATCATTCAAACGGCGATTCCTTGCGTAAAGATATTTGTTTGTACGCGTATCATATATATATACCACAAGACTTGCGATAAGAGAAAAAAAAAAATTTAGCGGATCCCTTTGTGAACGAGTATAGTGAATGATAACCATAACGAAAACGAATTTTGAACCGATAACGAAAAGAGAGGGTAAATAATTTGGGAGTCAAGTAGGCTTTTTTGGGGATAGAGGGACTTGAACCCTCACGATTTTTAAAGTCGACGGATTTTCCTCTTACTATAAATTTCATTGTAGTCGGTATTGACATGTAGAATGGGACTCTCTCTTTATTCTCGTCTGATTAATCAGTTCTTCAAAAGATCTATCGGACTATGGAGTGAATGATTTGATCAATGAATATTCGATTCTTTTCTTTCTTCAACTTGGAATCGATTTACAACAATTCTTTCATTTTTCATATCAAAAAATAAAGATTCGAGCCATCATTAATCATTTGATATTTCACTATGTATCTAGGTTTACCCTTCATCCTTTCTGGTTCTGGAGTTTTGATGGAAGGATTCGTTTAACAACGTAACATAGTCATAGTCAACTCCATTTGTTTTTGTTAGAACAGCTTCCATTGAGTCTCTGCACCTATCCTTTTTTTATTAGCGTTTTCTGGTTTTCGGAAAACAGGATTTGGCTCAGGATTGCCCATTTTTTATTCCAGGGTTTCCCTGAATTTGAAAGTTATCACTTAGTAGGTTTCCATATTAAGGCTCAATCCAATTAAGTCCGTAGCGTCTACCAATTTCGCCATATCCCCCCCCCTATTTTAGTTTGTTTTGAGATTTGAATCCTCCCCTTTTCCTTTCATTTATGCTTATGCTAGAACCCTTGAATTCATTAGATACCGAATCCTAAAAAAAAGTCTTTCCTCCCTTTTTCTTGCCTATCTTCTTTCATCCCATCTCTACCGGGGATCATATTTTTATTTGATCCAATCAGAAATGATTCTATCATTTCTGCATCTGCAATTCAATATACATGAGATATATACCACACATATATGCTTCCCTTCCTCTCATCTTTCTCATACAATTTAAGAATACTCGAACGGTCGATTCTTTTTTTTTTGTCTTAGTTTCCGCCTTTCCGAATGAAAGCAGAGGAATGTCTCATTATGATCTGAATTGCATTTATCTGGATTGCATCTTTCTATTTCATTTTTCTTATCTTTTCCTTAGTCCTTACCTTAGAGCAGACCCTCTATAACTAAAATGGGAATTCATTAATGATTATTTAATGATCACTAAGTATTAATATATTTCAAAAATGAAAAAAATTATATTATAGAATTCTAATGTCTATGTATATTCAAATAATAAAATAAGATTGTAATCTAATAATTAGATAGAGAATTTATATCCTAGATAGAAAAGTATATGATATATGATATGTAATCATATCATATATGTAATAATATTAGAATATAAAACAATAAATAAAAGAATAAAAAATGTTATTGGAATTCAAATAAAAAAATTAAAAAAAAAAAAAAAGAAAACCCTACTATCTAATTAAGATATTGATTATTTAAAAATATAGAATTGAAAAATAGATCGAAATTTTATATTGCTCTATTCTATTAATTGTTAATTAATTGTTAATATTCAATATTTTTTTTATCT